TTTATATTATTATTATTATAAGAAAAAAAATTAAGAATGGTTTATATATATATATATATATATATATTAAATATTTAATTTATTAATATAAAAATATTTAATTAATTTATTAATTTATTATTAATATTATTAATTTATTTAAATTTTTAATTAATTATTAAAATTAATAATATTATATATATATAATTGAATATAAATTGATTTATATTTTATTTTAATTTTCAATATAATTATTATGAAAAGGAAAAGAAAAGAAATATTTAAAATTTAATAATTTATATTAAATTTTAAATATACAAAAAAAAAAAAAAAAAAACCTATGTTAAAAAATCTACTATTAAATAAATTTTTTATGGTTTAATAATTTTATTATAAATTTATTTTGCATATAAATTTTAGTGTTAATTTTTAATTATTTAAATAATAATTAAATTTATTATGTAGTAATTAATATTAAAAATTTAAGAAATTAAGATTTAGTAATATTTTAATTAATAACAAATTTTGTGCCAGCAGTTGCGGTTAAACAAAAGTTAAATTAAATTTTATTAGTAATTAATTAATAATTTTTAATTTTTAATTAAATATTAAATTATTAGGTGAAATTTTAATTTAAATAAAATTAATTTAAAAATTATAATTTAATAAATTTTATTTATAAACTAGGATTAGATACCCTATTATTAAAAATTTAAATTAATAATACTAAAATAGTAAGTAATTATTTATTGAAACTTAAATAATTTGGCGGTATTTTAGTTCATTTAGAGGAATCTGTTTAATAATTGATAATCCACGAATAAATTTACTTAATTTAAATTTTGTATATCGTTGTTAAAAAAATATTTTTAAATAATAAATAATATTTAAAAATTTATAAAATAAATTAAATCAGATCAAGATGCAGATTATAATTAAGAATATAATGGATTACAATAAATTTATTTAAACTAATAATAATTTGTAATAATTATTTGAGGGTGGATTTAAATGTAATTTTATTTAGTTTATTAAAATGATTAAAAATTAATATATGTACATATTGCCCGTCGCTTTCATAAATAAATTGGAATAAGTCGTAACAAAGTAGAGGTACTGGAAAGTGTTTCTAGAAATAACAAATTAGAGCTTGAAATAAGTATTTCATTTACATTGAAATGATATTGAAAATTATTCAATTAATTTGAGGGGGACAAATTAATAATTTTATAAATAATAAAAATAATTTTAATATTAAAAATTTAGGGGGTTTTAGTATTAATAAAAAAAAAATTATAAAATTTATAGTGAATTAGTATTGTAAAAGAAGTTTAAAATAATTTTTGAAAATAAATTTTATTAAAAGTAAATTTTATTTATTGTATCTTGTGTATCAGAGTTTATTAATAATAAAATTTGAATAAATTATATCTCGAATTTAAAAGAGATAATTAATTATAAAAGTTATTGTTGCATAAATATTTTTAATAATTAATTTGAAATGAAATGTTAATCGTTTTTAAATATATCTAGTTTTTTTAGAAAAAAATTTAATTTTATTTTTTTTTTTATAATAAATTAATTAATTAATTTATTATAAAAAAAAAATTATATTTTAAGGGATAAGCTTTAAATTAAATTTTTATAATTGTTATTATTTAAATAATTAAAAATTTTAAAATTTATATTGTTTATAATTTTTAATTTTTTATAAATTAATTTTATTTAAATTAAAATTTTTTAATAATTTAAATTTTTATAAAAAAATATTTTTTAATAAGATAAATTTAAATATAATGATAAAATTAGTATTTAAATAAAAATAAAATTAATTATTAATTAGAGTTAATTTTAAGGAATTCGGCAAAATTTTATATTCACTTGTTTATCAAAAACATGTCTTTTTGAAAATAATTTAAAGTCTAATCTGCCCACTGATAATTATTAAAGGGCTGCAGTATATTGACTGTACAAAGGTAGCATAATAAATAGTCTCTTGATTGGTGACTTGTATGAAAGATTGGATGAAATATAAACTGTCTCAAATTTATAAAAATAATTTAATTTTTTGATTAAAAAGTCAAAATATTTTTAAAAGACGAGAAGACCCTATAGAGTTTAATAAATTTATTAAATTAAAATTATTTATAAAAATATTAATTAAAATTTATAAATTTATTTTGTTGGGGTGATAAAAAAATAAATAAAACTTTTTTATAAAATATAACATATATAAGTGAGTAATTGATCCAAAATTGTTTTGATTAATAGAAAAAATTACCTTAGGGATAACAGCGTAATTTTTTTTTTTAGTTCGTATAAAAAAAAAAGTTTGCGACCTCGATGTTGGATTAAGATAAAATTTAGGTGCAAAAATTTAAAATTTTGATCTGTTCGATCATTAAAATCTTACATGATCTGAGTTCAAACCGGTGTGAGCCAGGTTGGTTTCTATCTTTAAATTAATTAAAATATTTTAGTACGAAAGGAATAAGTATTTAAATTAAATTTAATTTAATTTGAATTTTAATAATTTAGTTGTACAATAATATAACTATTTTGGCAGAGAAGTGTAATGGTTTTAGAAGTCATAAATATATAAAATTAATTATATAGATAGTAAATGATAATAATTGATTTAGTTTTAATTTTTTTAGGTTTATTAATTTTAATTTTAGGTGTATTAATTGGGGTGGCTTTTTTAACTTTATTAGAACGAAAAGTTTTAGGTTATATTCAAATTCGTAAAGGTCCAAATAAGGTTGGTGTAATAGGAATTTTACAGCCTTTTTCTGATGCTATTAAATTATTTACTAAAGAACAAACTTATCCGAGATTTTCTAATTATTTATCTTATTATTTTTCTCCTGTTATTAGTTTTATTTTATCTTTAATAATTTGAATAATAATTCCTTATTATTTTAATTTAATTAATTTTAATTTGGGGGTTTTATTTTTTTTATGTTGTACAAGAATAGGTGTTTATACAGTTATAATTGCTGGTTGATCTTCTAATTCTAATTATGCTTTATTAGGTGGTTTACGTGCTGTTGCTCAAACTATTTCTTATGAAGTTAGATTAGCTTTAATTTTAATATCTAGAATTATTATAATTATAGATTTTAATTTATTAATATTTAGTTGTTATCAGAATTTAGTTTGATTTGTATTTTTAATATTTCCTTTGAGATTATGTTGATTTTCATCAAGATTAGCAGAAACAAATCGAACTCCGTTTGATTTTGCTGAAGGTGAAAGAGAATTAGTTTCTGGGTTTAATATTGAATATAGAAGTGGGGGTTTTGCTTTAATTTTTTTAGCAGAATATTCGAGTATTTTATTTATAAGATTATTGTTTGTTTTAATTTATTTAGGTGGTTATAGATTTAATTTTTTTTTTTATTTAAAAATTAGATTAATTTCTTTTTTGTTTATTTGAGTACGGGGAACATTACCTCGTTATCGATATGATAAATTAATATATTTAGCTTGAAAAATTTATTTACCTTTATCGTTAAATTTTTTAATGTTTTATTTAGGTTTAAAGATTTTTTTATTATAAGTTTATATTTATATATATTTAGTATAAATTAATAGAATTATTTATTCTTTCTTAAGTTTTCAAAACAAATGCTTAACAAGCTCATTAATTAATTGAAGATTAAATTATCTCAGTAAATTCTAATTAATGGGTTAATAATATAATATGCAAAATAAATAACTGTTAAAATTTGTCCGGTAATAATATAAGGGTCTTCAACTGGTCGTGCTCCAATTCAAGTTAATAAAATAATTGTTGTTACTATAATTCAAAATAGAATTTGATTTAAAGGGTAGAATTGAATTCCTTGTATTTTTTTAAAAAAAGTTAAAGGTAAAATAATTAAAATTAAAATTGATAAAATTAAAGCAATTACTCCCCCAAGCTTATTTGGAATAGATCGTAGAATAGCATAAGCAAATAAAAAATATCATTCTGGTTGAATATGAATAGGTGTAACCAATGGATTAGCTGGGATAAAATTATCAGGATCTCCTAATAAATAGGGATTTGTCAATGTTAATAAAATTAATATAAATAAAATTATAATAAATCCAATTATATCTTTAAATGTAAAAAATGGATGGAAAGGAATTTTGTCTAAGTTTCTATTAATTCCTAAAGGATTATTAGATCCTGTTTGATGGAGGAATAATAAATGAATTATAGTTATTATTAAAATAATGAATGGTAAGATAAAATGAAAAGTATAAAATCGAGTTAAAGTAGCATTATCAATAGCAAAGCCCCCTCAAATTCAATTTACTAATATGGTTCCTAAGTATGGAATAGCTGATAATAAATTAGTAATAACAGTTGCCCCTCAAAAAGATATTTGTCCTCATGGTAATACATAACCTATAAAGGCTGTTGCTATAAGAAGAAATAAAATAATTACACCAACTATTCATGTATATTTAAAATTAAATGATTCATAATAAATTCCTCGTCCAATGTGAATATAAATGCAAATGAAAAAAAATGATGCACCATTTGCATGTAAAGTTCGAATTAATCAACCATAATTTACATTTCGGCAAATATAATTAATACTATAAAAAGCTAATTCAATATTAGCTGTGTAATATATAGTTAGAAATAATCCTGTAATAATTTGAATTATTAAGCATATAGCTAATAAAGATCCAAAATTTCATAATGAGGAAATATTAGAGGGGGTAGGTAAATCAATTAAAGATCTATTAATAATTTTAATAATTGGGTGATTTTTTCGAATTGGTTTATATATGTTTATCATTAGTTTATTAATTAAAAGAGGATCGTAAAGGACCGTAAAAAATATTAGTAATTTTTACTATTGCAATTAAAGTAATAAATAAGTAAATGATTATTATTATTATAATTAAGAATGTTTGGTTATTATATAGTTTAGATAAATTGATTTTATTTTCATTGTTAAAAAATAAAAATATATTAAAAAAATTATTTATTTCTAAATTATTAATATTAAAATTTATTCAATTTAAATTATTTATTGAAATTATACTAACACTTAAGGCAATAAAAATTGATAAAAAAAATAATATTTTTATATTAAATGATATAAAAAATATTTCATTTGATGCAATTCTTGATACATAAATAAATAAAACTAGTAATCCCCCTAAAAAAGTTAAAAATAAAATATATGAAAATCAATAAGTTGATAATATAATTCTTGATAATAGACATGTTAATATTGTTTGAATTAAAATTATTAAACCTATAGATAGGGGGTGAGATAAAAATAATAAAAATAATGAAAATAAAATAATTAATAAAGATAGGAATATTTTAAAAATTTCAAAGAATAGTTTAATAAAAATAATAATTTTGGAGATTATTGATAAAGAATAATCTTTTTCTTTGATGTTTTTAAAAAAAAAATCTTATTTTTGGTTTACAAGACCAATGTTTTAAAAATAAACTATAAAAACTAATGACAATTATAATAAATACAATAATTTTAGTTATAGTAATATTTATTTTGGGTAATATAATTTTTGTTTCTAAACATAAACATTTATTAATTGTTTTATTAAGATTAGAATTTATTGTTTTAAGAATTTTTTTTTTCTTAATTATATTATTTAGTTATATTGAATATGATATATATATATTAATGGTTTTTTTAGTATTTTCTGTTTGTGAGGGGGCATTAGGATTATCTATTTTAGTTTCGATAATTCGTACTCATGGTAATGATTATTTTCAAAGTTTTAATTTATTATAGTTTAATGATAAAATTTTTTTTTTTGTTAATTTTTATAATTCCTTTATGTTTTAATTTTAATATATATTGAATGGTTCAAATAATTATATTATTAATAATGTTTATATTTATAAATTTAACATTAAATATTGAAAATTATTCTAATTTAAGTTATATATATTCTTGTGATATTTTGTCATATGGTTTAATTTTGTTAAGAATTTGAATTTGTATTTTAATAATTATAGCTAGAGAAAATTTATATAAACAAAATTATTATTTAGGGTTTTTTTTATTTAATTTAATTTTTTTATTAATTATATTGTTTTTAACTTTTAGTGTAATAAATTTATTTATATTTTATTTATTTTTTGAGGGTAGATTAATTCCAACTTTAATGTTAATTGTGGGTTGGGGTTATCAGCCTGAGCGAATTCAAGCTGGTATATATTTATTGTTTTATACTTTATTTGTATCTTTACCCTTGTTATTAGGTATTTTTTATATTTTTAATGAGGTAAATTATATTATAATTTATTTTTTAAAGTTTTTTAATTTTGAGGTTTATTTATTATATTTTTCTATAATTATAGCTTTTTTAGTTAAAATACCTATATATTTTGTGCATTTATGATTACCTAAAGCTCATGTTGAAGCCCCTGTTTCTGGTTCAATAATTTTAGCTGGGATTATATTAAAATTAGGAGGTTATGGTTTAATTCGTGTTTTAGTTTTATTACAAGAATTAGGTTTAAAATATAATATTATTTGAATTAGAATTAGATTAGTTGGAGGATTTTATATTAGATTAAAATGTTTTTGTCAGGTAGACATAAAATCTTTAATTGCTTATTCTTCAGTTGCTCATATAAGAATGGTAATTGGTGGAATTATAACAATAAATTATTGAGGATTTATTGGTTCTTATATTTTAATAATCGGTCATGGGTTATGTTCTTCAGGAATATTTTGTTTAGCTAATATTAATTATGAACGTTTACATAGACGAAGATTATATATTAATAAAGGTATAATAAATTTTATACCTTCAATAAGATTATGGTGATTTTTAATTATATCTTCTAATATAGCAGCTCCTCCTTCTTTAAATTTAATAGGGGAAATTAGATTAATTAATAGAATATTAAGATGATCTTGAATTTCAATATTAATATTAATATTAATTTCTTTTTTTAGAGCTGGTTATAGATTATATTTATATTCATATATTCAACATGGAAAATATTATTCGGGGATTTATAGATTTTATACTGGTCTTTCTCGTGAATATTTATTATTAATATTACATTGGTTTCCTTTAAATATTTTAATTATAAAAATTGATTATGTAATGATTTGATTTTAATTTAAATAATTTAATAAAAATATTGATTTGTGGTGTCAAATATATGATAAAATATCATTTTAAATTATTTTTAAAAATTCAATTTGTTTTATTAGTTTCTTATTTTTATTTTTATTAAGATTATTTAATTTTTTTATGATAATTTATTTTATTATAAATAATATAGTGATTTTTTTAGAGTGGGAATTAATTTCTTTTAATTCTATAAAGATTGTTATAAGAATTTTATTTGATTGAATATCTTTATTATTTATAATGTTTGTTTTATTAATTTCTTCAGTGGTAATTTTTTATAGAAAAAGATATATAAGTTCTGAGTTAAATTTAAATCGTTTCATTATATTAGTTTTATTATTTGTATTTTCTATAATTTTATTAATTATTAGACCTAATATTATTAGAATTTTATTGGGTTGAGATGGATTAGGGTTAGTTTCTTATTGTTTAGTTATTTATTATCAAAATATTAAATCTTATAATGCTGGTATATTAACTGCTTTATCTAATCGAATTGGTGATGTTTTTATTTTGATAGTAATTTCTTGAATAATAAATTATGGTAGATGAAATTATTTATTTTATTTAAATTTTATAAAAAATGATTATTCAATATTAATAATTAGAAGAATAATTATTATTGCTTCTATAACAAAAAGTGCTCAAATTCCTTTTAGATCTTGATTACCAGCCGCTATAGCGGCTCCTACTCCAGTTTCAGCTTTAGTTCATTCTTCTACTTTAGTAACAGCTGGGGTTTATTTATTAATTCGTTTTAATTTATTATTAGTTGATACTATATTTATGAAAATTTTAATGTTATTATCTGGATTAACAATATTTATAGCTGGAATTTCTGCTAATTATGAATTTGATTTAAAGAAAATTATTGCTTTATCTACTTTAAGACAACTAGGCTTAATAATAAGAATTTTAAGAATAGGAATACCTGACTTGGCTTTTTTTCATTTATTAACTCATGCTATGTTTAAAGCTTTATTATTTATATGTGCTGGTGTAATTATTCATATAATAATAGATATTCAAGATATTCGTTATATAGGGGGTATTGGTAATTTTATTCCTTTAACTGCTTTATGTATAAATATTTCTAATATGGCTTTATGTGGTATTCCATTTTTATCAGGGTTTTATTCTAAAGATTTAGTTTTAGAAATAGTAAGATTAAGAAATTTAAATTTTTTTATTTTTTTTTTATATTATATTTCTACAGGTTTAACTATATTTTATAGTTTTCGTTTAACCATATATTTAATAATTAATAATTTTAATTTATTATCTGTTTATAATTTATATGATGAGGATTTTGTTATATTAAAAAGTATATTTGTATTATTATTTATGAGAGTTGTTAGTGGGAGTATATTAATATGATTTATTTTTCCTTATCCTTATATAATTTATTTACCAATAAATTTAAAAATAATAGTAATTTATGTTAGATTAATTGGGTTAATTTTAGGTTATTTAATTAGAAATATAAATATTTATTCTATAAATAAATTTCTTTTTAGTTATAAAATAAGAAATTTTTTATCAATAATATGATTTATACCCAGATTATCAACTTATGGTTTAAATTATTATTTTTTAAATATTGGTTGTGTTATATTAAAAAATATTGATATAGGTTGAAGAGAAATATATAGAGGTCAAGGAATATTTAAAATTTTAAAAAAATATTCAATTTTTTATAATTTATTACAAATAAATAATTATAAGGTTTATTTATTTAGATTTGTTTTATGAATAGTAATATATAATATATTATTAATTATATTATAATTTAAATAGCTTATAAATTAGAGTATAATATTGAAGATATTAGGGAGATTATTTAATCTTTAAATATATTTATAAAAAAAAATATTTTTATTTTTACAATGAAAATGTAATGTTTTTTAATAAACTATATAAATTAAGAAATATTAATGGAGTTAAACCACTAAAAATTAAGTTAGCAGCTTAATTTTAAACTTTATATTTCTTTAATTGGAATTAATATTCAATTTTATCATTAACAGTGATATACCTCTATTTTGGTTTCAATTAATAAATAAGGAGTAATTTTACTCTGTCTTTTAAGTCGAAATTAAATGCATAATTGCTTCTTATTTAAGATAAATTGAAAATTCAATATTTTTTGAATGCAAATCAAATGTTTTAATAAACTATAATCCTAATTAAATTAATTAGTTCAATTAAGCATGTTTTGATTTCATTCGTGGAATAATCCAATCAATAAAATTAAAATAAAAAAAAAACTAATTTTAGATCAAATGATTAAATTTGTTATTTTAAATAAATTAATAATTGGGAAGATTAATGCAATTTCTACATCAAAAATTAAAAAAATTACAGTAATTAAAAAAAAATGAAGGGAAAAAGGAATTCGAGCTGAAGATTTGGGATCAAATCCACATTCAAATGGTGAGCATTTTTCTCGGTCTGAAAATGATTTTTTAGATAAAATAATAGATAAAAATATTATAATGTTTGAAATTAATATAATAAAAATTGATAAATATATAATTAATAAAATTATTTATATTAAAAATAATTAAACTTTTTGATTGGAAGTCAAATATACTAAATATATTATATAAATAATTAATTTCCTCATCAGTAAATAGAAATGTAAAGGAATAATCAAACTACATCTACAAAATGTCAATATCAAGCTGCTGCTTCAAACCCAAAATGATGGTTATTAGAAAAATGATTTTTAACATGACGAATAAGACAAATTAATAAAAACATTGTCCCAATAATAACATGTAATCCGTGAAATCCTGTTGCTATAAAAAAAGTTGATCCATAAATTCTATCAGCAATAGAAAAAGGTGCTTCAAAATATTCATAGGCTTGTAAAATAGTAAAATAAATTCCTAAAATAACTGTAAAAAAAAGTCCTTGAGTTATTTGAGAAAAATTATTTATTATAATTGCATGATGAGCTCATGTTACAGTAATTCCTGATGTAATTAAAATAATAGTATTTAATAAAGGAATTTGAAATGGATTAAATGGAATAATTCCTACAGGGGGTCATATAGCACCAATTTCAATATTAGGGGATAATCTTCTATGAAAAAATGCTCAAAAAAAAGAAATAAAAAAAAAAACTTCAGAGATAATAAATAAAATTATTCCTCATCGTAATCCTTTAGTTACTAAAATAGTATGTTTTCCTTGGAAAGTTCCTTCACGACAAACATCTCGTCATCATTGATATATAGTTAAAATAGTAATTAAATAACCAAGAATTAATAAATTTATATTAAAATTATGAAATCATTTTACTATTCCTGTTACTAAAGTTAAAACTCCAATAGCTCCAGTTAAAGGTCATGGACTATAATCAACTAAATGATATGGGTGATTAAAATTATTTTTCATTAGTTTACTTCTCTAGAATATAATGTTCTAAGAATAGCAATAACATATGATTGAATTACAGCTACAGCAGATTCTAGAATTAATAATAAAATTTGAATAATAATTAATAATATAACAAAATAAAAAGATAATCTTGATCCTGTTCCTCTTAATAAAGTTATTAATAAATGTCCTGCAATTATGTTAGCCGTTAATCGAACTGCTAAGGTACCAGGTCGAATGATATTTCTAATAGTTTCAATTAATACTATAAAAGGTATTAAAATTGAGGGGGTACCTTGGGGAATTATGTGGGTGAATATATGTTGTGTATTATTAATTCACCCATAAAATATAAATCTTAATCATAATGGTAAAGAAATTGATAAAGATAAAGTTAAATGACTAGTTCTTGTGAAAATATAAGGAAATAATCCTAAAAAGTTATTAAATAAAATAAAAGTAAATATTGAAATAAAAATAAATGTTGAGCCATTAGATTTATTTCCTAATAATGTTTTAAATTCTTTGTGAAGTTTATTAAGAATAAAATTTCAAAAAAAATAAAATCGATTAGGAATTAATCAAAATGAATAAGGAATAAATATTAAACCAAGAAAAGTACTTAATCAGTTTAAAGGTATATATAATAAGTTAGTTGAAGGGTCAAAAATTGAAAAAAGATTTGTTATCATTTTCAAAATATATTGTTATTATTGTTATTTTTTAATAAAAAAATATTTTTATTATTTTTATTGATAAAAATATAATAATTTATAATATTAAAAATAATAAAAATTACAATAAAAAAAAGAAAAGAAAATATTCAATTAATTGGTATTATTTGTGGGATAAAAGAATATTATATGAAATAATAATTTAAATTTGACATATTTATGTTATAAGTTTAACTAATTCTTTAAATTCATTAGAAGTAAATGCTAATTTACTATAAAATGGTTTAAGAGACCAGTACTTGCTTTCAGTCATCTAATGATGAATAATTATTAATTCAACTAATAAAATTTTTAATTGAAATTCTTTCAATAACAATAGGTATAAAACTATGATTTGCCCCACAAATTTCTGAACATTGACCATAGAAAATTCCAGGTCGATTAATAAAAAAATTTGTTTGGTTTAAACGACCTGGGTTAGCATCTACTTTTACCCCTAATGAAGGAATAGTTCAAGAATGAATTACATCTGTAGCAGTAATTATAATTCGAATTTGGTTATTTATTGGTAGTACAATTCGATTGTCAACATCTAATAAACGAAAATTATTATCATTTATTTCATTGATTGGGGTTATGTATGAATCAAATTCAATATTATTAAAATCTGAATATTCATAACTTCAATATCATTGATGTCCAATAGATTTTAAGGTAATTAAAGGGTTATTAAGTTCATCTAATAAATATAATAAACGTAATGAAGGTAAAGCAATAAAAATTAATGTAATAGCGGGTAAAATTGTTCAAATTAATTCAATTATTTGTCCTTCTAATAAAAATCGATTAATATATTTATTAAAAAATAATCTTACTATTAAATAACCTACTAAAATAGTGATTATAATTAAAATAATTAAAGTATGATCATGGAAGAAAATAATTTGTTCTATTAATGGGGATGCACCATTTTGTAAGTTTAAATTTGATCAAGTTGCCATTTCTAAAAAAAGGATAATCCTTTATCAATGGGGTTTAAATCCATTACATATAATCTGCCATATTAGAAATTTCTTAAAATTGGAAGTTCATTATAAGAATGTTCTGCAGGAGGTAAGTTTTGATATCATTCAATAGAAGAGGGTAAATTTAATGAAAATAAAATTATTCGTTTATTGATTATTGATTCTCAAATAATAATTAAAATTAATATTACAGCTAATAATGAAATATAAGAACCTAAAGAAGAAATAATATTTCATGAAATATAAGCATCTGGGTAATCTGAATATCGACGAGGCATTCCAGCAAGACCTAAAAAATGTTGTGGAAAAAAGGTTAAATTTACCCCAATAAATATTGTGAAAAATTGAATTTTTAAAAAAAATGGATTTAATGTTAATCCTGTAAATAATGGATATCAATGAATAAATCCTCCTATAATAGCAAATACAGCCCCTATAGAAAGTACATAATGAAAATGAGCTACTACATAATAAGTATCATGTAATGTAACATCAATAGAAGAATTAGCTAAAATAACTCCTGTTAAACCTCCTACTGTAAATAAAAACACAAACCCTAATCTTCATATAATTGATGGTCTATAATTAATTTGAGTTCCATGAAATGTTGCTAATCAACTAAAAATTTTAATTCCTGTTGGAACGGCAATAATTATTGTTGCTGAGGTGAAGTAAGCTCGAGTATCAATATCTATACCTACTGTAAATATATGATGAGCTCAAACAACAAATCCTAACAACCCAATTGCTATTATTGCATAAATTATTCCCAATGAACCAAAAGTTTCTTTTTTTCCTCTTTCTTGTGAAATAATATGAGAAATTATACCAAATCCTGGTAAAATTAAAATATAAACTTCTGGATGTCCAAAGAATCAAAATAAATGTTGATAAAGAATTGGGTCTCCTCCCCCTGCAGGGTCAAAAAATGAGGTGTTTAAATTACGATCAGTAAGTAATATAGTAATAGCACCAGCTAAAACAGGTAGTGATAAAAGAAGTAATAGAGCTGTAATTCCTACAGCTCAAACAAATAAAGGTATTTGATCAAATCTTAATCCATTAATTCGTATGTTAATAATTGTAGTGATAAAATTAATAGCTCCTAAAATTGATGAAATCCCAGCTAAATGAAGAGAAAAAATAGCTAAATCAACAGATCTTCCACCATGAGCAATATTAGATGAAAGTGGGGGGTACACTGTTCATCCGGTTCCTGCTCCGTTTTCTACAATTCTTCTTGAAATTAATAAAGTTAAAGAGGGAGGAAGCAATCAAAATCTTATATTATTTATTCGTGGGAATGCTATATCTGGTGCTCCTAACATTAAAGGTACTAATCAATTACCAAATCCTCCAATTATAATAGGCATAACTATAAAAAAAATTATAATAAATGCATGAGCTGTTACAATGGTATTATAAATTTGATCATTTCCAATTAATGATCCAGGATTTCCTAATTCAGCTCGAATTAATAATCTTAAAGATGTCCCTACTATTCCAGCTCAAATACCAAAAATAAAATATAAAGTTCCAATATCTTTATGATTTGTAGAGTAAATTCATTTTCGCAAAAATAAAATGGCTGAGGTTTAAGCGATAAATTGTAAATTTATTAACAAGAAATAATTCTTTTTTATTAAGCCTTATATTCAAAAATGATATAAAATTGCAAATTTTAAGGTATAATAATAATATTATTAAGGCTTAAAGATATTTTCTTTATAAATAATTTTGAAGATTATTAGTTTATTTTAACTTAAAACCTTAAAATTATTAAATAAAAAAAAAAGTTCTTAAAATTATACCTGAAATAGAAAATAATGATAATAAATTAATAATATATATTATTTTATTTTTAATAAAAATTTTTATTCATTTTAATTTTAAATAATTAAATATAAAAGAAGAATATATAATTCGAATATAAAAAAATAATATAATTAGTCTTATTAAAATTAAAATAAAAGTTAAAAAAAATAATTTATTTATAAGAAGAAAATTAATTACAATTCACTTTGGAAAAAATCCAATAAAGGGGGGTAATCCTCCAAGAGATAAAAAATTAATTAATAAAGATAATTTAATTATATAATTGATGTTAATAAAAAATAATTGATTAATAAAAAATATATTTATGAAATAAAATAAAAAACATATGATTCTAATTATAAATGAATAAATAATAAAATAAAATAATCATAAATTTTCTCTAATTATAATACTTGCAATTATTCAACCTAAATTATTAATTGAAGAAAATGCTATTAATTTTCGTAGTGAGGTTTGATTTAAACCCCCTACAGCTCCAATAATAGAATTTATAATAATAATAATTAATAAAAAATTTTTATTAAAATAATAAGATAATAAAATAATAGGGGTAATTTTTTGTCATGTTATTAAAATAAAATTATTAAATCAAGATAATCCTTCAATAATATTAGGAAATCAGAAGTGAAAGGGGGCTGATCCTATTTTTATTAATAAAGATGAGTTGATTATAATTGATATAAAATTATTTATTTCAAAATTTTTAATTAAAATTATTTTTAAAATAATACAAAATAATAAATTAATAGAAGCAATAGATTGAACTAAAAAATATTTTAAAGATGCTTCAGAAGATAAAATATTATTTAAGTTATTAATTAATGGGATAAATCTTAATAAATTAATTTCTAATCCAATTCAACAACCAAATCAAGAATTTGATGAAATAGAAATTAATGAACTAAAAAAAAGAATAAACATAAAAAATATTTTATTAGAGTTTATTATAAAAAAAATTTAAAATATGAAAAATATTTTCTTATAAATATAATATTTAATTGTATATTTTAGTGTAAGATGCACAGTAGTTTTTGATACTATTAGATATAGTTTAATTCTATAAAATATAATAAAATAATAAAGGTAGAAATTCTACTTAATTTATCCTATCAGAATAATCCTTTAATCAGGCACTTTATTTTAAAAAAAAGGTATTTCCTTTATATTTGAGGTATGAACCCAAAAGCTTAATTTTAGCTTATTTTTAA